CTTCGAGACCGAACATCAATTGCAACGATTCGATAGACGGCTCATTGGGATAGATGTATATGAATAACCCTCCCCTAGAAACGTATAGGAAGTTTTCTCCTCATACGGCTCTTGAAAAATGATTATAAGTTCTATTTATGTATAGAATTACATACAATAAAAAATGGATCTATAAAATGGTTAAATCAATTTTATTTTTAACTTCCTGAAAAAAAAACCATTTGTACTCATAACTCAAGTTAGATAACTCTCAATTGGCTCAAAGGAAAATATTTAAGTATTTCATTTATTGAGTGGTCTTTAAATCACTTTCTTTTTCTTTGTTTCGTTCGAAATATATTTGCATTTTTATTATGGTACGGTTATAGAAACAAGGGAAAGGATCTTTTCTTGTTTTGGGATCCTTTAATCTTTGTTTTAAATCATTGGGTTTAGACATAACTTCGGTGATTCTTAATCCTTTCAAAATGGCAGCAACATACCCCTTTCGCGATTGATTTCTAGTAAAGAATCATAGAAAAGGTTGATTCTCATGTGATACACTTTGTATAAAAAGAGTTTTTTTTTTTTTCAAATTCCAAGAAATCCTATTTTAGATTGAAAATGCGAAACCCTTTAGATTTTTATCTCAACGATATGCTTACGAAGTTGTTTCAATTTATTGATTAGCATTAACCCTAGACCTTTGCCCCTAAGAAATGAATCAATACTTTCTACTCGAGCTTCATCATAGACTCTTTCCATTACAACCCGACGGGTTTCTATTGAAACAGAATAAATGATGTCGAGCCAAGAGCACCTTCATTCTTATATAAAATGGTGGATGTACGAATCCACAGTGGATCATGTCTTTCAAGCCGCACGTTGCTTTCTACCACATCGTTTCAAACGAAGTTTTACCATAACATTTCTCTAATTTATTTGGAACCCGTATTGAATTGATTCAATTATAGAATCGTGAATAATCATTGGTTCATTCGGTACGTAGTAATCTATCACTTTTTTCTAGATAGATAGATAGAAAATTTTCTGAAGAGGTTTTAGCACGAATTCTACATAATCCCAATTTTATTGTATAGTATAAATTCAAGATTTTTTGAATTATCAAATTAAGGGATCATAAATTTTTTTTTTCACAACGAAAAATGACTCTCACTCAATTAGAACTCAAATAGAACAATAACAATATATACATATAGACTGTGCATTTCCTACTTTTATATACGTATTTTCATATTTTGTTTAACTTTAGATTCATTAATCTTTCTATAAGATTTTTATAAAAGAAATAAAAGAATCTTTAAAGTAAAGTGAATAAAATGAACGAATACCTTACATCTCAATTTTTCCAACTCCTTCCATCGATTTCTAATTATTGATTAGAGCCAAACACGAAATACCTAAAAATTTAAATAAAATAGATTACACAATTTTATTGTTTATTAACAAAATAAATTCATACTTTTGTTTGCTAATTAAATTAACTTGAATCTATTCCTCAAATTCAAAATTAAAGCAGTGGGCCCTCTTTCGGGTTGCCTATCTTATATAGGTACAAAGCCAAATAAGTATAGATTAAGCCCTTCCCCCCCCCTTTGTTTTTTTTTATTCTTTCTTTTATTACTCTATCTCTATAAAAATTCTATAAAAAAGTAAATCTGCTTAATTGAATTCAATTATAATACCAATAATTCCTGAAATTTTTTGATTTCGAATGGAATATGATGATCTGGGACGGAAGGATTCGAACCTCCGAATACCGGGATCAAAACCCGTTGCCTTACCACTTGGCCACGCCCCATTTTAATTTCTATTTGCCACTACTAAAGAATAATGCCGGTATTAGTTGATCGTCAATTCTAATTCAAATATCGAATTTAGAGAATATATTCTTGCTAAGATTTTGATACGTATATATAGAATAAAATTAAATTTATTGATCATTACATATAATTCAATTAAGATATTGTATGAAAGTCGAATTTCTTCTATTCTATTTGAGAATGGGAGGGTTTTGATTGGGTAAATTGAAAGAAAAAGAAGAGTTCTTTATACCTTACTTTCTTCTTTTTGACTTCATATCAATAACTCAATCAAAATGCAATTATCTCCAAGAACAAAATGTCTGTTATGCTTAATATCTTTAGTTTGATCTGTATTAATTCGGCTCTTTATTCTAGTAATTTTGTCTTCGCCAAATTGCCAGAGGCCTATGCTTTTTTGAATCCGATTGTAGATGTTATGCCAGTCATACCTCTGTTTTTTTTTCTCTTAGCCTTTGTTTGGCAAGCTGCTGTAAGTTTTCGTTGATATTTTAAATATTATCCTAGAAAATTCATGATTTATTTCGAAAATTCTATCAATTGGATCAGATAAATCTTACACTAATGACTCCTCAATTCAAAGAAACTTTTGGCTAGACGCGATAAATCGGAATCACCCCATTGTCTTTTCTAGTGAAAGACACTAATCCTATTAATATCAATGTGATATGTGATAT